GACAACGAGCCAACCAAAGGAATAATTGGAACTATGATATCGAACTTCTTAATAATATTCTCTAATAGCAATGAATTTTCTAACATTTGACTCCGTATTACTGAAGAAACGAATCGCACACTTGAAAGAAAACCCATAAAGTCGAGAGAATAACTTGCTAACTGATTGATATAGATTCGTCTTGGTTGCGCCCACACAGAAAAATGACATTGCCAGAAATCCATAAAGTAATACTTCCATTTATGCATCAGAAGAGATGTCCCCTTTGAAGCCAGAAAGGATTTTCCTTGATACCTAACATAATGAGGGAAGGGTTCTTTGAAAAGCCATAAGATAACTCCAAAAGCTTTACCTTTAACTTTTCCGAGATATTTTATCTTTCCGTAAAAATAGATTCGTTCAAGAAGGGCTCCAAAAGACGTTGATCGTAAATACGAGGATTGGTTGCGGAGACTAAAAAAAAAGGATTCGTATTCACATACAAGGAGATTATATAGGAACAAGAAGAATCTTCGATTCTTTTTTGAAAAAAAGGAAATGGATTTTTTTGGCGTAATAAGAGTCTTCCAATTACGATACTCATAAAGAAAGTATCGTAATAAATGCAAAGACGGTGCATCTTTCAACCAATAGCGGAGAGTTTGAACCAAGATTTCGAGATGGGCGGGGTAAGGTATTAATATATCTAACACATAATTTAAACGTAAGAATTTGTCCTCTAAAAAAGGAAATAGTGAATGAATTGATCGCAAGTTATGAAATTTAACTATTTCTTTTCCCTCTAGGGAAAATATTAATGAAAAGGGAATTTCCACAATGACTGCAAACGCTTCTGTTACCATTTGTGAATACAAATTCTGTTTGTGTTTGTGCCAAAAAATTTCATTTTGGTTCGAATCATTAGCAGAAAGAATCAAATGATTCTGTTGATACATTCGAGTAATTAAACGTTTTACAATTAGTAAACTGTATTTCTCGTCGACCGCATTTTCCAAGAAAATAAACTTATTTAAACCACGATCATATGCAAATGCATAAATATAGTCCTGAAAGATAAGTGGATAGAAAAAGTTATGTTGCCAAGATCTATCTAGTTCTCTATGTCCTTGGAATTCTTTCATTTCAATTTAGCCCGAAACCAAAAGTAAAAATAGAGGGTTTCTTAGATTATCAAATGCTACATAGTGCGATATAGTCAAAACAAAGGTATTTTATTATGAAATACTAGATACCTCAAAAACGGATAAATTCATCCGTGGACTCTCCATTTTTTCCATCTAATTGGTTTTTCTTTTTTTATAAGATTTTATAAGATAAAAGATGGTTAGAAATCCTTTATTTTTTCAACCCAATCGCTCTTTTGATTTTGGAATAAAGGATTTTATCAATATACTCTTTCTTCTACACATTCACCTCCATCCCCTTAATGGAAAGTGGAAAGGGGATAATCGAATAGTTAGGATTCACTATAAAAAACAAAGGATTCACTCATGGGAGAATCCTTTCTCTTTCCCGCATCAGGCACTAATTTTTTTTAACGTCTAATTAGATCGGAAAATTCTTCAAATTTTGAAGATAAGCTCGTTGTTCTTTCTTTTCTACGAATTTGAACCCTAAGGCTCGATCCATTTATTCAATCGACCCAATTTTTGAATTCATTTCGTTCCCTTTCAAAGATTCAATTTGAATTTTGTACCAATTTGGTAAGAATGAAATATTCTCCAAATTTGATATTGATACGACATGCTCTTTTTTCCATTCATTTCCAGTCAGGATCAGTCGTGGTCTTATAAACTCTACCGATGATGTAGACGAATTCTTTGCTTCATCCGAATATGTAAAAGATTCTAGCCGCACTTAAAAGCCGAGTACTCTACCGTTGAGTTAGCAACCCGAAAAAGAGATATGTTATGTAGATACAATCGAGATAAAAATCACATGAATTGAAATCAAAACTTTGAATTAGCAATAAAAATAAATCGAAACAAAGTTTTCTAATTTATTCTGAACATAAAAGCAAACGGATCAAATGCCAATACAAAAAATTCCTATAATAAAATACATTTCTAGACAAAATATTCGCCAGTTGTTGGATCAAAACAAAATTATGTATCGAAAAAAAATTCAACGAATTCTTGAATAAAAAACCTATTTTCTCTTTATTGGACGAAAGATAGAAATAAACCATTTCATTTTTTTATTTATTATTTCTTTTTCCTTCAAAATTGAATTATATTTGTTCAATAGATTCTTGTCAATATGAATATTAAAAAAAAATACAATTACATTACAATAATTAGAAAGAAAAGAAATTCAAGATGAAATTCAAAAAAAAAAGGAATACAACTATTTTCAAAATTAGTAATTTAATATTATAATATAATATTAAATTACTAATTCTAATTATTATTAGAAATATAATAATATACTTAATAATCTCTATTAATATTTAATATTTTAATTATTTGTTATTTTAATAATTAAAAAATACTATAGAGATTTTCGTTCATAGAATTATTCTAAATATTATATTAATTAAATTTTAAATTAAATTATAATTATAGATTATAGTTAAATTATAGAATAAATTATAGAAATTTAGAAATTTATAGAATAAATTATAGAAATACGATATATACAATATATATATTTTTTGAAAACGAAGTACAAAAGAAAGGGAAATATATAAGAAAATTTTTGTGTTGGATTGGCGCTATATCAAAAAAGCGACAGGAATAGAAAAAGAATACAAAAAGTTCTACTAAACTACAACCACATTGTTTTTTATTTTATTTCATTAATTGAACTTAGTTTGGCGAAATTTGTTAAAAACCTCTGCCCTCTTTAAAAGATCATAGACAGTTTCTGTGGGTTGAGCACCTTTTTCAAGAAAATCTAGAATAGCAGGAACATTTAAATAAGTTTGATTTTTTATCGGATCATAAAAACCCACTTTCTGCAAATCTCTTCCCTCTCTTCGGGACCGAACATCAATTGCAACGATTCGATAGACGGCTCATTGGGATAGATTAGATCAACAATACCCCCCCTAAAAACGTATAGGAGGTTTTCTCCTCGTACGGCTCGCGAAAAATGATTCAAGGTTTAGGTATATAAATTATAATGGCCAATTAAATAAATCTCTAAAATACTGAAATGAATTAGACTAAGAATTAAGTCCTTTTCATTTCAGTATTTCCTAAAAAAAAAATCATTTGTATACTCATAACTCAAGTTGAATAACTCTTAAATAGCTCAAAAGAAAATCCTTTGGCATTCCATTTATTGAGCAGTCTCAAATACTCTTTATGTCTCATTTCGAATCTATTTGAATTCAGTATTCTCATCCAAATTCAATTGTTACAACAATTACCAATTACAAAGGGTATTTCCTTGTTCCGGAAATCTTTCTCTTTTTTTTGAATCATTGGGTTTAGACATTACTTCGTTGATTTTTAATCCTTTCAAAAAATGGCAGCAACATGCCTTTTTGTTATTTCTTTCTATCAAAGAACAGAATCATACGAACCGAACGGCAGGTTCTCCATGATAATATACAATAGATTTTTCAAAAGGGTCTTATTAATTTTAACAAAAGCGTTTCCTTTGGAATTTGAAACTTGTTTTATTTTGATCCTTTCGATTTATCTGTCAAAGATATACTTACGAAGTTGTTACAACTTATTGATTGACACTAACCCTAGACCCTTCTCTTTTACCTTGAGAGATAACCCAATACTTTACTACTCGAGCTCCATCATGTACTATTTCCATTACACCACAATAAAAAAAGGAAATGCGGCTTCGAGTGGAACAGAGCAAAGGATGTCGAGTCAAGAGCATCCTTTATTATAGAATGGTGGATATAAGAATCCACAAGAGATCATGTCCTTCAAGTCGCACGTTGCTTTCTACCACATCGTTTCAAACGAAGTTTTACCATAACATTCCTCAAATTAATTTGGAACCGCTATGCGGTTGATTCAATTATGGAATCATGAATAGTCATTGGTTCAGTCAGAACAGTCAATACATAGATATGGAAGATATCTTAAGTTATTAGTTTACGAATGCAACTTTTACAATATACAATAAAGACGATATCTCTAAGAAAGAGAAATCCATCTTTTTTTTTTAGTTTAATAATAAATGAAGAATAAAAGAAGTCGAAATTAAAAATTGAATACTAGATTAGATTGGAAAAATCCAATTTGTTTTCCGGGATGAAGAAAAAAATAACTAATTAAAGTCTATATTATATATGAATATATATAGGGAACGTATATATGATTTAAAGGCACACTTTATTTTTGTAAGTAAAATTCGTGTAATCTAGAACCCCATCCTGCCTAAATCTTCAACGGATTCACCTGGATCCGCATGTTATTTGAACACTTATCCTACGTTAGTTGATGAAATGTGAAAAATAAAGATAAGATTCATTTGAATCATTAGCAGAAAGAATCCAATTCTATCTAATATTAAACCTTAGAAACAGAAAAACGCAATCTTAAATTACATATTATATCATATTATATATGGGCTCTGGGACGGAAGGATTCGAACCTCCGAATAGCGGGACCAAAACCCGATGCCTTACCACTTGGCCACGCCCCACTTAGATTTCTATTCAACATTAATAAAGACTAATATTGTTATTGATTGTTCGTCAATTCCCGCCCAACTATCGAAAAAAATAAATTGGATTCTGTTGTTAGTATTTTGATACGTGTAGATGTAGATATAGAATTCAAATGAATTTATTGATCATTACATAGAATTCCATTAAGATATTGTATGAAAGTAGAATTTCTTCTATTCTCCATTGAGAATAGAAGGTTTTTGATTGAGTGAGTAAGTAAAAAAAAGAAGGATTTTTTTTTTCTATCAATAACTCAATCAAAATCAAAATGCAATAAAAATAAAATGTCTGTTATGCTTAATATCTTTAGTTTGATCTGTCTTAATTCTGCCCTTTATTCGAGTAGTTTTTTCTTTGCCAAATTACCTGAGGCTTACGCTTTTTTGAGTCCAATCGTCGATTTTATGCCAGTGATACCTCTACTCTTTTTTCTCTTAGCCTTTGTTTGGCAAGCTGCGGTAAGTTTTCGATGATATCTTTCATCTTGTCCTAGAAAAATGAATGATTTTTAATGATTCTAATATTCGAATAATAGATAAGAAATAATTGATAAAATCAGACAAGTCTTACAGTATGAACTCCTGATTCAAATATGAAAATTTGTGAATCGGCACAACCCATATCGACTCATTTTCTGATTATAATTATTTTTCGTAAATGAAAAACCTTTAAGTCGATATAATAAAATAAACTTATTGATAAGTAAGATAATAATGGATAAGATAATAATAACTTCATTTTTTATTTATTTTTATTACAATTTTTTTCGATTTTGAAAAACTAATTCAGTTCAAATTCAAATTATAGGATATATGATATAAGATATAAAAATAGAGAATCTATTCTCTTTTTTCCAAAAAAAAATGATCTTGGAGATTGTGTAATGCTTACTCTCAAACTCTTTGTTTACACAGTAGTAATATTCTTTGTTTCTCTCTTCATTTTCGGATTCCTATCTAATGATCCAGGACGTAATCCTGGGCGCGAAGAATAAAACTAAAATAGGGTTCTTTACTTTATTTTTCATCGATTTTTTTTCTAATTATATCTAATTATATATAGAAATATAGAAGAAATAGATTTTCTAATTCTAACTAATTAGAATGATATTCTAGATTTGTAATTCGATTTAGTTTTATTTTATTTTGAAAAAAAAAATCGATGAATAAATTCAAAAGACAAATCAAATAAAAAGATTCAGTTATCAATGGAAACGGAAAGAGAGGGATTCGAACCCTCGGTACGAATGACTCGTACAACGGATTAGCAATCCGACGCTTTCGTCCACTCAGCCATCTCTCCCCGTTGAAAATAGTAATAGTCAAATATTAAACAAATAATTTCGAAAAATTTGAAAATTATGAAAAATGAAAAAATATGTAATAAACTTGAATTAATTAGACTAAAATAATAAATTAAAAAAATTCAAAATAGAATCTATATATATATAATATAACAATAATATATATATACAAAATATACAAGTTGTATTGTGCAATATAAGTACAACTTTTATTTGAAATTACAACCAGTTACCGAAAGTAAGAAAGCTTCTAAGGATTAACTAAAAGCTTCAATTTCAAATATATTATTTTATATTATTTTCTATTTATATTAATATATTATTTTATTTGAAATTTTCATATATAATTAAAAGGATTTATTTAATATTTATTTAATTTTTTAATATAGTTTTTAATATAGGATAGATATTTAATTTAATTATAGAATAATATATAAAAAAACGGAATATGAATTAATAGAAAAATAAAATATCAAATATTAAATTCGAAAAAGAAATACTTCTTCGCCCGAAGGGGCCTCTTTTTATTCCCACGGCCTGGCCTGATCAGTACCTCGCCAGGCCCTTTTTGTTTTAATGGGTAGCACGCAACTTTTTTATGTTATAGTTATAATTCTAATTTTAGTAGTTTGCTTGAACCATACCTATCAAAACTAAAATTCCTTCAAGAAAAAATCGAAATTTTTTGAGTTATTTAACCATCTTTTTAGAATCTCTTTAAATCCTCCTACAAAAACGCCACTACTATAAATTTCATGATTCTTTTATAATCCTGTCTTGATTACATCCAATTTCAGTGTTCGACAAAAATGATATTTCGATATAATAATCCAACTGTAGCGGGTATAGTTTAGTGGTAAAAGTGTGATTCGTTCTATTAACCCTTTAATAGTTAAGGGGTCCGCGGGTTTGGTTTGAATACTATTCCGATCAAAAACTTTATTTCTTAAAAGGAATTAATCCTTTCCCTTCTCAATGAAAAATTTGAGGAAAATTAGATATTCTCGTGATTTGTATCCCAATTAAAGGTGGAATTTTTGGATTATGAAATTACGAAACATAATTTTTTTTTTGAATTGGATGAATACTTCCAATTAAATGAGTATAAGTAAGAGATCCATGGATTAAGATCGAAAAAAGAGTTTCTAATCGTAACTAAATCTTCTGTTTTTTATAGAGAGAAGCAAAATAGCTATTAAATGATGACTTTAGTTTACTAGAGGCTTCAATCAACATACAACATATTCTATTTATTTTTGTTTGTTTTAGTTTAGCTCGGTAGAAACAAAAGAATTTTCCTTAGGATTTTTGCAAATAGAAATAGAGAACGAAGTAACTAGAAAGATTTTTAGAATCACCTCTTCTAGAGGGATCATCTAGCAAGTAAGTTGTTTTGAATTGAATACATTCATACAAAAAGCTGACATAGATGTTATGGGTGAATTTTTTTTGTAATTTTCTTCCCGACTTAGATTAAGATCTGGGAATTTCTTCATTTTCCATAAAGGAGCCGAATGAAACCAAAGTTTCATGTTCGGTTTTGAATTAGAGACGT